TTCTCATATGCGGCTCTCAGAGGGGGAGTCCTTCTTGGGTTACCTATCTCAATAAAGTATATGATTGGTTCGAAGAACGTCTCGAGATTCAAGCAATTGCAGATGATATAACTAGTAAATATGTTCCTCCTCATGTCAACATATTTTATTGTCTAGGCGGAATTACGCTTACTTGTTTTTTAGTACAAGTGGCTACGGGTTTTGCTATGACTTTTTACTATCGTCCAACTGTTACAGAAGCTTTTTCCTCTGTTCAATACATAATGACTGAGGCCAATTTTGGTTGGTTAATTCGATCAGTTCATCGATGGTCAGCAAGTATGATGGTTCTAATGATGATCTTGCACGTATTTCGTGTGTATCTTACGGGTGGGTTTAAAAAACCCCGCGAATTAACTTGGGTTACGGGGGTGGTTCTGGCTGTATTGACCGCATCTTTTGGCGTAACTGGTTATTCCTTACCTCGGGACCAAATTGGCTATTGGGCAGTAAAAATCGTAACAGGCGTGCCTGAAGCTATTCCTATAATAGGATCGCCCCTGGTAGAATTATTACGTGGAAGCGCTAGTGTGGGCCAATCTACTTTGACTCGTTTTTATAGTTTACATACTTTTGTATTACCTCTTCTTACTGCCGTATTTATGTTAATGCACTTCTCAATGATACGTAAGCAAGGCATTTCAGGTCCTTTATAGATTTATAGAAAAGGCGGATCATATATATTTGTAATTTATCATATCGGGGAGGAACAAAAATATTTAATTGCTACAAAACAAATATGGATTATTGAAAAATTAAGGCATATTATTTGGATACTTCTCTTCAACTCTGAAGTATTGTATTGTTACGAATAGTTGAAGTATATTTTACTAAAAGAGGATGGATTATGGGAGTGTGTGACTTGAACTATTGATTGTTCCATGCGGATATATGATTTTCTCCGCCACGTTGGAATTCACAACCCAATGTGTCTCTGCATCCAACCATCACGTCAATCCCCTTATGTAGCATAGGATAGGCCGGTTCGCTTGAGGAGAATCTTTTCTATGATCATACCCTAATCATGTTATGCATGAACAGGCTCCGTAAGATCCCTAGAATAAGCGATGTGGCATGATTAAAAGTTCTATCTATTCCACTTTGTTTGATTTTTTTATTATAATTTTATAATTATTTTTATAATTTATATTATAATTTTTATAATTTATAATTATAAAATTATAATTTATTAGTAATTAGATATAATTAGATATTAGAGTAGATAGATAGTATTTATTTGATTAATTTAATTTGATAGTAATCTAATTATAGTATGGAGATGCATTCATTTCCTTTGCATCGACCCTGATCTATAATACTATCGGAGTGAAATAAGGGATCTAAAGAAGAACAGAGATTAGACTTTATTAATAATTAATAATAAGTAAAAACTTTGTATTGTTGTATGTAAGAAAATCTAGATTTTGTGGGGATAAATAGCAAACAAAAGACATGAGATAATCCAAAAAGCACTTGATCATTATCGAATTTGTAAGCCTACTTGGATATGGAGCATTTCTTTGCCAAAACTGAATTCTTTGCAATGAGCAAAGAATCGTTGCAACCCGGGGAAATGGAATTTCATAAATCTTTTCTTACATAGAGTCATTCTACATTGTATATGTAGATATGTATGATATGAAATATAGATTCTCTATGTACCCATTTATGTTCTATGGATCTATTTCTGTCATTCTTTTGATTCTTGTGCTCGAGCCGGATGATAAAAAATTATCATGTCCGGTTCTTTTGGGGGATGGATCCTTAAGAATTCACCTATCCAAATAACAAAGAAACCTGATTTGAACGATCCTGTATTAAGAGCTAAATTGGCTAAGGGTATGGGGCATAATTATTATGGCGAACCCGCATGGCCCAATGATCTTTTATATATTTTTCCAGTAGTAATTCTAGGCACTATTGCATGTAATGTGGGCTTAGCAGTTCTAGAGCCGTCAATGATTGGTGAACCGGCAGATCCATTTGCAACTCCGTTGGAAATATTACCCGAATGGTACTTCTTTCCCGTATTTCAAATACTTCGTACAGTACCAAATAAGTTGTTGGGTGTTCTTTTAATGGTTTCAGTACCAATAGGATTATTGACAGTACCCTTTTTGGAGAATGTCAATAAATTCCAAAATCCATTTCGTCGTCCAGTAGCTACAACAGTCTTTTTGATCGGTACTGCAGTAGCTCTTTGGTTAGGTATTGGAGCAACATTGCCTATTGAGAAATCCCTAACTTTAGGTCTTTTTAAAATTGATTAAACCGTGAAATGCCAGGACATAGGTATCTAGGGAAGATCCCGTTCTGGATCTTCCCTAGATACATCAATCAATTTTATAATTTTATTTATGATCTATATCCGCAAATATATGGATCGTACCGTAGATTCAAAACTCATTCTATTATTTTTTCTTTATAAAAACTAAATAAAAACTAAAAATTTTTATAATTCCAACGGATTTAAAATTAACACTTTTTCTTAGGTAAATTGATTGAAAAATGCTTCTGTAGAGTGTCCAATATCCGTTTTACATCTTCTATGCGAAAATATTCTATTTTCATAAGATCCTCTTGACTATAACTCAAAAGGTCCAATAATGTATGTATATTGGACCTTTTGAGACAATTATAGGCCCTGGAAGGCAATTCTGATTGGTCAATAAAAATACATGTTAATGGAATTCGTTTTTTGTTTTTCTTTAAATCAGTGAATTTGTCTTGAAAGGAAAAAGGGGGCAGATTCAATCTGTTTTCATTTTCCTCTAAATTCATGTCCTCTTTTTCTGCATGTAGAAAGGGAATCAATAAATCAATCAAATTACGAGAAGCTTCATAAAGTGCTTCTTTAGGAGTTAAACTTCCATTCGTCCATACTTCTAGAAAGAGTATCTCTTGTTTTTCATTCCCATTCCCGTAAGAATGAATACTATGATTCGCATTTCGAACAGGCATGGATACAGTATCTATAGGATAACTTCCATCGTGAGATTCGTTTGTGGATTTCATATGATATCCGCGATCTCTCTTGATTTGTAATTCAATACACAAATCAATTGGTTCTGTCAGGTTAGCTATATGTTGTGTCGTGTCAACTATTTCTACAGAAGGTGGTGAGATGATATCTTGAGCGGTTATGTATTTTGGACCTCTGACGCAAATGGATGCGTCCCTAACTCCATAGAGATTACTTTTCAATACAATTTCTTTCAAATTTATTAAAATATCATGTACTGATTCTTCAATACCTACTATCGTAGAATATTCGTGCAACACATTCTCAGATGTTGCACGTGTGATAAATGTTCCTTCTATTTCTCCAAGTAAAGCCCTTCGCATGGCAATACCTACGGTATCGCCTTGACCTTTCATAAGCGGGGACAGAACGAAACGACCATAATAAAAGCGCTTGCTGTCTACTCTTGATTCAACACATTTCCACTGTAGTGTTCGAGTGGATCCTGCTACTTCTTCTCGAACCATACTATTATTTTTATTTTCTTTATGATTATTGGATCGGATCATTGAATCATTTATTTTTCTTGGAATCTATTGAATTCTTATTTCTACACACGTCTTTTTTTAGGGGGGCGACATCCATTATGTGGCATGGGTGTTACATCACGTACGAAACTTAATAGTATTCCGCTTCTACGAATGGCTCGTAATGCCGCATCTCTTCCGAGACCTGGACCCTTTATCATAACTTCTGCTCGTTGCATACCCTGATCCACTACTGTACGAATAGCGTTGAGTGCTGCTGCTTGAGCAGCATAAGGTGTTCCTTTTCTTGTGCCTCTGAATCCAGAAGTCCCCGCGGAAGCCCAAGAAACTACCCGACCTCGTACGTCTGTAACAGTTACAATAGTATTGTTGAAACTCGCTTGAACATGAATAACTCCTTTCGGTATTCGACGTTCATTCTTATGTGAACCAATACGTGCATTCTTACGTAAACCAATTTTTGCTATAGGTTTTGTCATATTTTATTATCTCATATTCATAAGAAAAAAAAAAGGAAGAATCAGAAATATATAGAAAGATACGGGAATATCCATTTTATATGAAAACTGATCCTTTTTTTTCTTTCTTTTTACATGTACATGGTTTTTTCTTTTAGAAAGTTCTTTATTTAGAACTTGAGAAGAATTATCCCTGTCTCTGTTTATGTCTCGGATTGGAACAAATTACTATAATTCGCCCGCGCCTACGGATCAGGCGACATTTTTCACAAATTTTACGAACAGAAGCCCTTATTTTCATATTTTTTATTCCTTACCCTCATTCTGAATCTATTTTTTTGGAAACAAAAATTAGTTTATTTTTTTTTTTTTTTTCGAATTATACCCCTACGAGAGGGATGTTTAAAAGAATGATCTAATCGTTCGAATCTTTTTTTCGAAGTCTATAAATTATGCGTCCCCTGATTGAATCATAACGACTCATTTCTATTTTTACTCTATCTCCGGGTAGTATACGTATAAAACTGCGCCGGATTCTCCCTGAAATATAACCTAGAATTAGATCTTGATTATCTAATCGAACTCGAAACATACCGTTGGAAAGTGACTCAATAATTAAACCCTCATGAATCAATTTTTGTTCTTTCATTTCAGATAACCCCCTTTAAGTATCAACTACTAGAGGAAGAGTTCTATAATTCTATAATTCACTTCTCCTCTCTATTTTACAAATAGACAAATAGTAAGTTCGAGAGAGTATTAAGTTACTGCAGGAGAATCACCATATATAACACAAGATTTCTCCTCCAATTTTTTCTAGTCGAGCTTCTCGATCTGTCATTATACCTCGAGCAGTAGAAAGAATTACAATCCCCATTCCGCCTAAAATCTTAGGAATTCGTTGATAGTTGGAATAGATTCGTAGACCGGGTCGGCTGATACGCTTTAAAATAATTTTATTCCCTTTCCTAGTCTTTCTATGTCGTAAGGTTAAAACCAAGAATTTTTTTTTACTTTCTTGATGTTTTCGAACGTTTTCAATAAAACCTTCTCGTAAAAGTATTTTAACAATATTTTTAGTGATATTAGTAGATGCTATTTGAACCCTTCCCTTTTTATCCATGTCAGCATTTCTTATAGAAGTTATTATATCGGCAATAATGTCCCTACCCATGACGAATTATAGTTATTGATGCCTCCTCATTTTTTATATAATCAACATGCTTTTTTTGTTTTAGTTTAATTTTTTTCTTTTTTATTGATTTATTGAATTTTTTTTTTTAATTAAAAGTATATGCATGAAACACGATCTATTAATTGGATCTATTTCAGATATTCGAATTAATAAAATTTAAATTATAGAATTCTATATCTATACTATGATATAAATAGAAATAAAGATAGGAATGAATATACTATGAAATAGTATAATTTAATATATAAATATAAAATATAAATAGTCGAATAATAATAAATATATAATAATATTAATATTATTATATATTATAGTATCTAGTAGAATATATAATATAATAATATATAAAAATATATAATATATAGAATAGAGAATAGAAATATAAATATAGAATAGAGAATAGAAATATAAAAAGAGTATGTCCTATTTTAACCTACTAGTCTGATTTAGAAGACTATAAGACTTCGGGTGCTAATGAAACTATTTTAGTAAAATTCAACTGTCTCAATTCCCGAACAATCACACCAAAAATTCTAGTTCCTTTTGGATTTCCTTCTTGATCAATGATAACCGCTGCATTGTCATCATATCGTATTATCATGCCATTGTCACGTTTGAGTTCTTTACACGTGCGTACAATCACAGCTCTAATTACTTCTGATCTTTCTAGAGACATGTTGGGCACTGCTTCTTTGATTACAGCAACAATAACATCGCCAATATGAGCATATCGTTGATTACCAGTTCCTATGATTCGAATACACATCAACTCTCGAGCTCCGCTGTTATCCGCTACATTTAAAAGGGTCTGAGGTTGAATCATATCATTTTTTTATCTCTTATTTCAATGCAAGGGACAAAGGAAAAATAAATATTATCTGTCCAGAGATAAAGAAATCCGCGGTTGTTTTTTCATTCTCAATACACCTTTACTTACTTTTGTTTACCTATCCTGATCCTGAAATAACAAATTGAGTTCGTATAGGCATTTTGCATGCAGCTATTTTCATAGCTGCTTTGGCTACAGTTTCTGATACTCCACTTATTTCATAAAGTATTCGGCCCGGTTTAATAACGGATACCCAATATTCGGGGGATCCCTTCCCCGAACCCATACGTGTTTCCATAGGTCTTACTGTAACAGGTTTGTCGGGAAAGATACGTACCCATACCTTTCCACCACGACGTGCATATCGTGTCATTGCTCTTCGCCCTGCTTCTATTTGTCTAGCTGTGATCCAAGCAGGTTCAAGTGCCTGAAGAGCATATCTTCCGAAACAAATATGATTGCCTCGGCAACATATTCCCTTCATTCTACCTCTATGTTGTTTACGAAATCTGGTTCTTTTTGGGTCATAGTTGATGGTTGTTTCTGAATTCCATCTCTACTGCAGAACCGGACATGAGAGTTTCTTCTCATCCAGCTCCTCGCGAATCACTAGACGTGATTGTTTATGGATAATGCTTATTTCTTTTACTTTTAACAAATCTTCTAAAGTATTTAACTTTACCTCATATTGAATCACCCAAAAAGTCATCCAATAGATGAAAAATAAATGAAATATAAATTTCAATAAAAAAAAATATAAAACTAAAGGTTACGCGGGCGAATATTGACTCTTTTCTCTTTTATTTGTAGGGTCATTTTATGACTATTCAGAAGAAATCTATGTTATTCTTGGTTCATTCCGCCATCCTACCCAATGAATCATTAGGATTGATTCTTTTTCAATCAAATCCTATGTAGTCACAGGTTCCATCGTTCCCATAGCTTCTCCATTAATGCTTAGGCCTGAACTCTGCAATGGAGCTCCCAACAAAATCAGTTATTTGTTTCCGAGTCAATCTCCTCAGTTTTCTTAACCCGAAGCTCGATTCAATTATTCATCTATGTTTCTATTATTTATTTCTATTATTTATATCCTTATTCTATCTTATTATTTATTTATCTATCTTATTAGATATATAATATCTATATTATATATATTGATTATTGATTAGATTATTATTATTTAATTTAATTTAAAATATTATTATTTAGTAATTATTTATATTTAGATTCTTGATTATTATGATTGATTTTTATGATAATATATTCATTCTATTTATTATTATATTTATGTTATATTTATATGTATAATATTTTATTATATTATTATTATTTATTATATTTATTATTATATTTATTATATATTTATATATATATATATAAATATATAATAATAAATATTAAAATATTAAATTAATATTAAGAATAATTAATATTAAGAATTAATATTCTTTTTTTTTATTATTTTATTTATATTTATTAATATTAATATTAATTTTATTAATATTTTAAATATAAAATAAAAAAATATGAATGTTGTATATTGATTTTGTATATTTATTGTATATTGATGTTGATGCTTTATCACACTGCCTTTTTTTATGGGGTGATTTTTCATAAACCATACATATTGGAATCATATATCATTGAGATCTTTATTCTCTCTTTCTATCATCCTTTCATTTTTCCACATCCCCCTTTTTTTGTTTCATAATTTATAATTATATTTATTTTTTATGTTATGAAAAAAATTTCAGTTGCTACAACTATATGATCGATTCAGTCATATAGTGACTGTTTCTTGGGATCTCGACAATACGAAGCAATAAGTTGGTTATTAGTTTTGAGTTTTTTTAGTTTTGATCGTTACTAAGTTTATAGTGGGGTCATCTTTTTTTTGTAATCTCAACTCTAAATAAAAAACTAAAACTAACGAGTCACACACTAAGCATAGCAATTATACGAAACCTAAATTAAAGAGTAAATCTAATTTTTATTCAACCTTATAGAATTATAATTGTTTGTTTTTCTTTGATTAAGATAAAAAAATAAAGAAGAAAGCTTATAAATTTTTTCTATTGCTCAGCAGAATGGCGAGATAAGTAAAGGTCCATTATTCTTATTCTTGGTTTACAAATACCCAAATCTTTATGCCTAAGACTCCATATATAGTTCTAATTGTATGGGAACAGTGATCAATTTTAGCCCGAATTGTTTGTAAAGGAACCCTACCTTCTCTGATCCATTCGACACGTGCAATCTCTTTTCCGTCGATACGCCCTGCGATTTGTACTTGAATTCCTTTTGTATCCGTTTGTTCAGTTAATTCAATAGCCTTCTTCATTGCCTTTCGAAATGAGACTCTATTTTTTAATTGTAAAGCTATATATTCTGCAAGAATATTAGGTTGTCCATAAGGCTTTTCAATTCTTGTGATAGCAATGTTGAGTCTCCAGTTTACAGAACGAAACTCTTTTTGTACATTTATCTGTAATTCTTCGACTCCCCGTGTTCGTCCTTCTAATAATAAATTGGGAAATCCAATATAGATTATGACTTGAATCAAATCTATTCTTTTTTGAATCCCTATATGGGCAATTCCTTCAAAACCTGAGGATATTCTCTTATTTTTTTGTACATAGTTCTTAATACAATTCCGTATTTTTTCATCTTCTTGTAGGCCCATGGAAAAATTCTTTGGTTGTGCGAACCAAAAAGAATGATGACTTTGAGTTGTTCCAAGTCTGAAACCTAGTGGATTTATCTTTTGTCCCATATTTTTCTACTCTTTGTTCCATCCATATTTTTTTTAATCTCTAAATATAAAATAGGAATCTAAATTCTATTTCTTTAGATGAATCTAAAATTTATATTTTTCTTTTAAAACAATTTTTATATGACAAGTGGTTTTTTTTATTAGACAACTACGTCCTCGAGCCCGGGTTCTTAATTTTTTAACAATAGCACCTCCGTTGACTTCAGCTTTACTAATAAATAAATAAGCTTTATTCAAACCCATATTATGACTAGCATTTGCTGCTGCAGAATAAACTAATTGTAAAATTGGATAAGATGCTCTACAAGGCATTAGTTCTAATATCATGAGTGTTTCCTCATAAGAACGCCCGCGAATCTGATCAATTACTCTTCGTGCTTTGAAAACAGACATACATACATATATATGTTGAGCTAACACTTTTGCTTCTCTATCCGAATTTTCGTTCTTTATCATAAAAGAAAGTTCTCCCCCGCCAATGAATGATAAGTGCCTAGGTGAAGTATAGTATAAGATAAGTCAGAAAAGTAAGAATAAGTAATAAAAGTCTAAGTCTTCGTATACTAGAAAAATAAAATACTATACTCTTAGTTCTTAGTATAAGATAAATACTCTTAAGTCTAAATACTAATTATAAATACTATTAAGATAAGACTTTTAACATGAATACTTAGTAGAACGACTAACGACGAGATTTATTATCGTTTCTTGCATGTCTCACGAAAGTTAGAGTAGGTGCGAATTCTCCCAATTTGTGACCGACCATACGATCTGTTATATAAATAGGTAAATGTTCCTTTCCATTATGAATAGCGATTGTATGGCCAATCATTGTGGGTATAATGGTAGATGCCCGAGACCAAGTCACTATTATTTCTTTCTCCTCCCTCATGTTGAGTTTTTCAATTTTTCCCGATAAATGATTAGCTACAAAAGGATTTTTTTTTAGTGAACGTGTCACGGCTGATTACTCCTTTTTTTTACATTTTTAAAATTGGCATTCTATGTCCAATATCTCGATCTTAATCTGAAGTATGAAGGTAAGAATCAATACAATAATGATGAATGGAAAAAGGATAAAATCCTTTAGCTAGATAAGGGAAGGGGCGGATGTAGCCAAGTGGATCAAGGCAGTGGATTGTGAATCCACCATGCGCGGGTTCAATTCCCGTCGTTCGCCCATCACATTATTT